TTTGTGATTTAAAATAAAATTTTGTGATAAAAAAAATCTACTGACATAGTATATTTTTTATTTTTGGATTTTGGACAAAAATTTTTGAAAATTAAAATTTTGATTTGACTTAAAATTTATGGTTTGGTTTAAGATCTATAATTTGACCTTAAATTTTATAATTTGACCTTAAATTTTATAATTTTACCTTAAATTTTATAATTTTACCTTAAATTTTATAATTTTACCTAAAAAATTTTATAATTTGACTCTAAAATTTTATAATTTGACTCTAAAATTTTATAATTTGACTCTAAAATTTTATAATTTGACTTTAGATTTTTATAATTTGATTTTAAAGTTTATTAATTGTATGTCTAATGAAGTATTTTCCCCGTTTATTGCTAGATCATATCTTCCGGTTTTGGGGTTTGACGGAAATTAAAGGTATGATTCTTGTTTAGGGGGTAAGGGGGTTTAGTGATAAAATACTTTAATTTATATTATTATTTATTATATTTATTATTATTTATTATTTATTATATTTATTATATTTATTATTATTTATTATTATTTATTATTATTTATTATTTATTATATTTATTATATTTATTATATTTATTATTATTTATTATTATTTTTATTTATATTTATTTTTATTTAATTTTATTTTTTTTATTTAATTTTATTTTTTTTATTTAATTTTATTTTTTTTTATTTAATTTTATATTTATTTTATTTTATTCGCGCGTTCGTCACCCGGGTGGAATATATATATATATATGTCTTTAGATCATTGATTTATTGTCCTTCGTATATTAAATAAATAATATCTTTTAATTACTGCGTATACACGTATATGCGTTATATCTTATAATATAAATTATGTCTTATAATCATTCATATAATATCCTCATTTAGTACGTGTGAACTGCAAGAACTACACCCTATGTTAGGTCCTAGATGATATCGGTGTCCGAGGCGCCTGCCCGTTGGATATAGCTCCCCAAAAATAAATCTTACCCCATGCCAGTCAGAATCAGTTATGCCGCGTTATGGGCTGATCTGTAATCGTAACATCGTGATGCCTTATTTAATGGCAGTTAGGATGCAATGAACAAACTTATGACCCTGAAGTAACAACCAGTAGCCGATCAAAGGAACAAGGTACGTCACAATTCATGCGTTTCCTCTGAAGGATGTAAAGCCTTTAGATGGCGGGATGATGATCTCTCGTGAGTGGTGGATTGAGGTATTCCTGTAGGTTATGATATGCTAGTCAGATAAAGGTTTCTGATCCTGTAACCATGGAAAGAATGTATATGTACGTCTTAATATATATGTATTATGTCAGATTATGCTATATATTAGGTTAAGGATAGTCATGTATTGAATGAATGATAGTACTAATATATATTAATGTATCTAGTATAGTTATGAATATAATGTCTCTAGTATAATTATGAATATAATGTATTATAATATATGCTAGGGGTAAATAAATCCATGTACTATATACATAGGACAAAAAAATTTTTTTTTTAAAATAAAAATTAAGAAAATGTAAAAAAAATGTAAAAATTTAATACTGACATAGTATATAAATTGATGTTTTTTTGGGAAAAGTGGGGGAATTCAGGAAGTAGTTTAAGTAGAATGTCAGCTTTGGGTGTTGATGGTGAGGTGTTAGCCTTCTTCTTGAGATGTCCTAGGAAGGGTATAGCCTTCGTTGTTGGCTTACAAGACCAATATTTTTTTTAAATTACTTGGACATGAAGGATTATGGAAATTTTGGTTTTAGTATATAGTTTTCTAGTATTCCTGCTAGAGGTATAAGGATGATGATAATAGTAAAGTAGGAAATGGAGGCTCATTGGCCAATGGTAATATAGGGTTGTTCTACTGGTTGTCCTCCGATTCAGGTCAGGATAATTAGGTTAGCTGTTAATATTCAGAATAGAGTTTGTGAGATGGGTCGGAATGCCATGCTTCGTTGGGTTGATGTATGTAATATAGGGATAATTAGGAGTACTAAAATGGATGCTAATAGGGCTAAAACTCCTCCTAGTTTGTTTGGGATTGATCGTAAGATAGCATAGGCAAATAGAAAGTACCATTCTGGCTTGATATGAGGCGGGGTGTTAAGGGGATTAGCTGGGGTGAAGTTGTCAGGGTCTCCTAAAAGATCTGGTGAGAATATTGCTAGTGATAGAAGAATAATAATTATTAGGAATAAGCCTAGGATATCTTTTATGGTATAGTAGGGGTGGAATGGAATTTTATCTGAGTTTGGATCTAGGCCTGTTGGATTGCTTGATCCTGTTTCGTGAAGAAATAGAAGATGTACTACTACTATAGCTAAAATGATGAATGGAAGAATAAAGTGAAAAGCAAAAAATCGGGTTAGTGTAGCTTTATCAACGGAGAATCCTCCTCAAATTCATTCTACTAGTGTACTTCCGATATATGGGATGGCAGATAATAGGTTAGTAATAACTGTTGCGCCTCAAAATGATATTTGTCCTCATGGTAGTACGTAGCCAACGAATGCAGTAGCTATAACTGTTAGTAGTAGGATAACTCCAATATTTCATGTTTCTTTGTAAAGATATGATCCATAGTAAATTCCTCGTCCTACATGAAGGAAAAGGCATATAAAGAATATAGATGCTCCGTTGGCATGGATATTTCGGATAAGTCATCCGTAGTTTACGTCTCGGCAAATATGGGCTACTGATGAAAATGCGGTTAATGTATCAGATGTATAATGTATTGCTAAGAATAAGCCTGTGAGGATTTGAATAATTAGGCACACTCCTAATAGTGAACCAAAATTCCATCAGGCTGAGATGTTAGATGGTGTTGGTAGGTCAATGAATGAATCATTAATGATTTTTATGAGTGGATGTGTTTTGCGAATATTGGTCATTATTTTTGTAGTTGAAATACAACGATGGTTTTTCATGCCATAGGTTATGGTTAGAGTCCATATAAAAATAATAAAAATAATAACTATTTATATTATTTCTTTGCTCTTGATAATTGGTTTTGTGGCTTTTGCCTCTAAACCTTCTCCTATTTATGGAGGATTGAGTTTGGTGGTAAGTGGTGGTTTAGGGTGTGGTATAGTAGTAAGTTTAGAAGATGTATTTTTAGGATTGGTTGTTTTTTTAGTCTATTTAGGAGGTATATTAGTAGTTTTTGGTTATACTACTGCTATAGCTACGGAAGAGTATCCTGAAACATGAGTTGGAAATGTTGTAGCTTTTATCATGTTATTGTTTGTATTATTATTACAGGTAGGATGATATTTTATGTCTAAGTTGGTATATATCATCATAGCAATTAAATTATTTGATTTTGTCGAGACAAGTTTAGTCGGACAGGATTATAATGGTGTTTCTCAGTTATATTATTGTGGAGGATGAGCTTTAGCTTTATTAGGATGAATCTTGTTCATAACTATTTATGTTGTATTAGAGGTAGTTCGTGAACGAAGTTATTAGGTAAATAGAATAATGAAGATTATAGAAACTAAAAAGGATAGAAAGTACATTTTTATTAGTCCTTTTTGAGATGAAGAAATTAATGATGATAATTTAGAGTGAACATTAGCTTGGCCTTTTGGACCTGCTTTTTCATATCAGTTTATATCAATTAGTATGGTAGCAATTCGTTGACCTATAAAGAGGCTAATTAGGGGTTGTATTCGATGTATAATTTGAGTATAAAATCCTAATATAGTTAAGAAGTTATTAGTATGGTTATTTGATTTTATGAGTTTATTAGTAAGAGAATTAAGTTCTATTCCTATTATAAGTCCTGTAGTAGTTACTATTAAGGCTATTTGTTTAATGAATATTGGCATGGTTATTGTGATAGAGTATGAGGGGGGTATATTTGTAGTTAATATGAATCCTGCAAAAATAGTACCTAGTGCTAGTCGAATAATAGGATTAATAAGGTTAGGGTTATTTTCATTAAGGGGGGATATTGTTATGAATCGTGGGTGTCCTAGAAGAGTGTAATAAATAATGCGTAGACTATAAATGGCTGTTAATGATGTAGCAATTAGTGTAATTGTTAGAGCTCATGAGTTGGTGTATGATGTGTTTATTGCTTCAATAATGGAATCTTTAGAGTAAAATCCTGCTAGAAATGGTGTACCTATAAGTGCTAGGCTACCTGTTATTAGGGCGGAGGATGTAATGGGTAAGGTATAAAATAATCCTCCTATTTTTCGAATGTCTTGTTCGTCGTTTAAGTTATGAATAATAGACCCAGAACATAAGAATAGTATTGCTTTGAAGAATGCGTGAGTACAAATATGTAGAAAGGCTAAGTGAGGTTGATTTAAACCTACAGTTACTATTATTAGTCCTAGTTGACTGGATGTGGAAAATGCTACAATTTTTTTAATGTCGTTTTGTATAATTGCGCATATAGCTGTGAATAGTGTTGTTAATGCCCCTAAGCATAGGGTAATAGTAAGTATTGTTTTATTATTCTCTAATATTGGATGAAATCGGATGAGTAAAAAAATTCCTGCTACAACTATAGTACTTGAATGAAGTAAAGCTGATACTGGAGTTGGACCTTCTATGGCTGAGGGGAGTCATGGGTGGAGGCTAAATTGTGCTGATTTTCCTGTGGCAGCAATAATTAGTCCTAATAGTGCAATGGGGTGTATATTTATAGAGAAGATGTGTTGGAGATCTCATGAGTTGCAGTTTAGTATAAGTCAGGCTATTGTGAGTATAAATCCAATGTCTCCGATACGATTATATAGGATAGCCTGTAGAGCTGCGGTGTTGGCGTCTGATCGTCCATACCATCATCCGATTAGTAGAAAAGATATAATGCCTACTCCTTCTCATCCAATGAATAGTTGAAATAGGTTGTTTGCTGATACTAGAATAATCATGGTTAGGAGAAAGATGATAAGGTATTTAAAAAATTGGGAAATATTAGGGTCTGAGTGTATATATCATAAGGAAAATTCTAAAATTGCTCATGTAACAAATAGGGCAATTGGGATAAAAATAATTGAGAAAAAGTCTATTTTAAAACTTATTGAGATGTTAAATGAATGGATAGAGAATCAATGTCAGTTAGTAATAATTGATTCTTGGCCTTTATATATAAATAGTAGGAGTGAAGGTAAGCTTATTATAAAAGCTAGTATAATTATGTTTTTGCAATATAGTGGAAAATTAATTTTTTTAAGGGAAAGTAGGTTATATAATAATGGAAGAATTAGTAGAATAATGGATATAATTGATATAGTGTTTGAAATATTAATTACTTTTATTTGGAGTTGCACCAAAGTTTTTGGTTCCTAAGACCAATGGATTACTGCTATCCTTTAAAAGTGAGAAAGCCATATTGTTAAATATGGGTTCATGAATTAGCAGTTCTTGATGCATTCTCGGCATATAAGAAGCTTTAAACTTCTATGTTTAGATTCACAATCTAATGTTTTTATTAAACTATATTTGCAGTAAGTTATACCTAGAATATACTTTGGATTAAGGGATAATAAGATTAATGGTATAATATGAAGGGTTATAAGTATATGTTCACGTGTAAATGATGGATATAAGGATGTTATGTGGTGTGTGAATTTACCTCGTTGAGATGTAGTTAGTATATATAGTGAGTATAAGGCTGTAATAACTGTATTTAGTCCTAAAAGTAGGATTGAGAAGTTAGACCATGAAAAGGATGCAGTAATAATTATTAACTCACCTAATAAGTTAATTGTTGGAGGTAAGGCTAAGTTAGCTAGGCTGGCTGTTAGTCATCAGGTAGTTATTAAGGGAAGGATAAGTTGTAATCCTCGTGCTAGGATTATTGTTCGACTATGAATTCGTTCATAATTTGTATTAGCTAGGCAGAATAGTATAGAAGATGTGAGTCCATGGGCTACTATAAGAATTGTTGCCCCTATAAAACTGGTTGTTGATTGAATTAATGCGGCAATGATAACTAAGGCTATGTGGCTGACAGATGAGTAAGCAATTAGTGATTTTAGATCTGTTTGTCGTATACAAATTGAGCTTGTTATGATTATTCCTCATATGGATAGAATAATAAATGGGTAAAGTAAATGTATAGTTATAGGTTCAGTAAATAATGAAATTCGTATGATTCCGTAACCTCCTAATTTTAGTAAGATAGCTGCTAAGACTATAGATCCTGCAATAGGGGCTTCAACGTGTGCTTTTGGTAATCAAAGATGAAGGCCATATAATGGTATTTTAATTATGAATGCAGTTATACATGCATATCATAGTGTTGAGTTGGATAGAGTATAGTTTAATTGGTTAATTAAGATAGAGTTTATAAGGATATGAAGTGTTCCTAAGTTTTTGTTTATGGTTAATAAAGCCACTAATAGTGGGAGTGATCCTACTAGTGTATAAAATAGGAAGTAAATTCCTGCGTTTAATCGTTCATTTTGATTGCCTCATCGAGTGATAATAATTAGGGTTGGAATTAAAGTTGTTTCGAATAGGATGTAAAATATTATTAGTTCAGATGAGGTAAAAGCAATAATTAGGGATGATTGAAGGATAACTATTATAGTTAGATATAGTTTTTTTCGTATAAGTGATTCTTTATTTAAATGATTTTGGCTAGCTATAATTATCAGTGGAAGAAGTCAGCAGGATAAAACTAATAGTGGACTTGATAATGAGTCTAGGGAGAATGAATTATTAAAGTTGTATCCTAGATCTATAGGGTGATATAGTATAGGTAAGCTAGTAATACTAATAAGTAGGCTATAGGTTGTAGTGTTGATTCATAATCATTTATTTTTGGAGAGTCAGGTTAGTGGAATTAACATTAGTGTTGGTAATAGGATTTTTAGCATTGTAGTAAATTAAGGTTTTGGACTTGATCATTACCATAGGTATTAGAGATAGAAACGAGTAAGGCTAGTCCTACTCCGGCTTCGCAAGCGGAAAATACGAGTAGAATTAGTGGTATTATAGAGATTGAAAATATGTGGAAGTGGGTAATTATTGCTGCTATAAAAATGAATAGTGATAGTATTATTCCTTCTAGGCAAAGTAAAGTTGATATTAGATGTGAGCGGTAAATGAGTACTCCTGAAAGGGCTAGTATAAAGGCTACAATAATGTTTAGTTTAATTAATACTATAAGGTGTTCATGGATTGAAACCATGATTTGTTGAGTCGAAATCAACTATCTTTAATTAGATTAAATACCTATTCAGTCCATTCTAAGCCTTTTTGGATTCATTCATATGCTAGTCCTACTGTTAGAAGTATAATTAGGCAATAAGAAAGAATTAATGTAGTAAATGGAGATGGGAGTTGGATGGCTCATGGTAATGGTAGTAGTAGAGCAATTTCTAGGTCGAATAGCAGAAATGTAATAGCTACTAGGAAAAATTTTATTGAAAAGGGTAGTCGTGCTGATCCTAAAGGATCAAATCCACATTCATAGGGACTTGATTTTTCTAAATATAGATATAATTGAGGTAGTCAAAAGGCAATGATAATGATAATGGTGGATAGCAAGGAATTTGTAATTAATGTGATGATAAGATTGATTATTTTTCTCTGGTTTGACCCAGAACTTAATGATTGGAAATCAGTAGTACTAATTATACTAGAAAAATATGAACCTCATCAGTAAATTGACACATATAGGAAAAGTCAAACTACATCTACAAAATGTCAGTATCAAGCAGCTGCTTCAAATCCAAAGTGATGTGTAGAGGTGAAGTGATAAAATAATTGACGAAGTAGGCAAACAATTAGGAAAGTTGATCCAATGATAACATGAAGGCCATGGAAACCTGTTGCTACAAAGAAGGTCGAACCGTATACTCCGTCTGAGATAGTAAATGAAGCTTCATAGTATTCTATGGCTTGTAAAATAGTAAAGTAAAGTCCTAGAGAAATTGTAATTAGAAGAGCTTGAATTATTTGCTTGCGATTACCTTCTATTAAGCTGTGATGTGCTCATGTAATAGATACTCCTGAGGCTAGAAGAATGGATGTATTTAGTAGGGGCACTTCTAGTGGGTTCAATGGATGAATACCTGTTGGAGGTCAACAACCTCCTAATTCTGGAGTGGGAGCTAGACTTGAATGATAAAAAGCTCAGAAGAATCCGATAAAAAAGAAGACTTCCGATAGGATAAAAAGAATTATTCCATATCGTAAGCCTTTTTGTACTACAGGGGTGTGGTGTCCTTGAAATGTGCCTTCTCGAATGATATCTCGTCATCATTGGTATATTGTTAGCAGCATGGTTGTTAGTCCTATAAATATAAGAGTAGAAGAATTATAGTGGAATCATATAATTAAGCCTGATGTTAATAGTAATGCTGATAAAGCTCCTGTTAGAGGTCATGGGCTTGGGTTAACTATGTGGTATGCGTGAGTTTGGTGGGTCATTATGAGTTATCATGTAGATACAAGCTTACTAGTAGGGTAAATACGTAAGCTTGAATTATAGCTACAGCGATTTCGAGAAGAGTTAGGAGAAATAGGATAGAGAATGTAATAGTTGATACAGTTATACTAATTGAAGATAGGGCTAATGTAGCTGACCCAATAAGATGAATTAAAAGATGTCCAGCTGTAATATTAGCTGTTAGTCGTACTGCAAGAGCTAGTGGTTGAATAAATAGGCTAATAGTTTCAATAATAATAAGTATTGGGATTAAAGGAGTAGGTGTACCTTGAGGTAAAAAATGAGCTAGAGATATTTTTGGTTTATTTCGGAATCCTATAATTACTGTTCCTGCTCATAATGGGATAGCTATTCCAATATTTATAGAAAGTTGTGTAGTAGGTGTAAAAGAGTATGGTAGAAGTCCTAGTAAATTAGTTGAAGCGATAAATAGAATTAGTGATATAAGTATTAGAGTTCAGGTTCGTCCTTGTTTGTTATGCATTGTCATTATTTGTTTAGTGATTAAGCGGATTAATCATATTTGTAAGATTTGAATTCGATTTGGTAATCATCGTTTGGGAGAAGATAGGATAAGACATGGAAATGTAATAATAATTGGTAGTGTTGTAATACCTAAAATTGTTGGTGTGATGAATGGGGCAAATAGATTTTCGTTCATTTTTTTTCTCAAGGTAATGTATGTTTAGTTAGTTTTGATTGTTCGGTTGAAGGAGTAATTTGGATTAATGTCTGGTTTATTATTTTAAGTTGATAGATACAGAATAGGGAAATAATTATTAGTGAAATGGTTAGGGTTCATGTTGAAGTATTTAGTTGAGGCATGGTTATTTTGAGGAGTTTCTTAGGTCTCGATTATATTAAATATATAAATAACTCAAAAATGATTGCATTATAGAAGATCATTTCTCGAAATATTTTAGTGAGGCTATTTCTAGGACAATAGGCATAAAGCTGTGGTTTGAACCACAGATTTCTGAACATTGACCATAAAACACCCCTGGTCGGGATGATGTTAAGGTAATTTGGTTTAATCGCCCTGGAATAGCATCTGCTTTTAAGCCTAATGATGGCATTGTTCATGCATGGAGAACGTCTTCTGATGAAATTAGCATGCGAATTGGTAGTTCTATTGGGAGAACAATTCGGTTATCAACTTCTAGTAAACGAAGTTGCCCAGGACTAAGGTCTTTGGTTGGGATTATGTATGAGTCGAATATTAAATTTTCATAGTCTGTGAACTCATAGCTTCAATATCATTGATGACCCATTGCTTTAACTGTTAGATAAGGATTATAGATTTCATCTATTATGTAAAGAATTCGTAAGGAAGGAAGGGCAATAAGGATAAGAATTACGGCTGGTAAAATTGTTCAAATTGTTTCCACTTCTTGGGCATCTATAGTGCTTGTGTGAGTAAGTTTTGTAGTAAGTATAAGAATAATAATATATAATACTAGTGAACTGATCAGAAATACAATTATTAATGTATGATCATGAAAGTATATAAGTTCTTCTATAATAGGAGATGTAGCGTCTTGGAAACCTAGTTGTATTGGATAGGGCATATTAAGATATATAGGAGTTAAACCTATAATTTAACTATGGCAAAGTTATGTAATGAATTTTACTAATATCTTTTTGAGAAAGTCATAAGGGTTATGGGATTGACTTGAAATTAATCTTAGGGGGTTCAATTCCTCCCTTTCTTAATTAGGCTTTAATGAAAACTGGTTGTTCAAATGTATGGTAAGGAGGTGGGCATCCGTATAATCATTCAATGTTGGTTGTAGTTAATTCAACATCTAGTACTTCACGTTTGGATGCGAAAGCTTCTCAAATAATAAATACTATTAAAATCACAGCTGTTAATGAAATAAACGAGCCGATTGATGAAACAACATTTCATATAGTATAGGCATCTGGATAATCTGAGTATCGTCGTGGTATGCCAGATAAACCTAGAAAATGTTGGGGGAAAAATGTTAAGTTTACTCCTACAAATATAATAAAGAAGTGGATTTTGGCTCATATATCGTTAAGCATATAACCTGTAAATAAAGGGAATCAGTGGACAAATCCGCCCATGATAGCAAATACAGCACCTATAGATAAAACATAGTGGAAATGGGCTACTACGTAGTATGTGTCGTGTAGTACAATATCTAATGATGAATTGGCTAGTACGATACCTGTTAGACCTCCAATTGTAAACAAGAAGATAAATCCTAGGGCTCATAGCATTGCTGGGGATCATTTAATATTTCCTCCATGTAATGTGGCTAATCAACTAAAAACTTTGACTCCTGTTGGGATGGCAATAATTATTGTTGCTGATGTAAAATAAGCTCGTGTATCTACATCTAAGCCTACTGTAAACATATGATGTGCTCAGACAATAAACCCTAAGAATCCAATAGATATTATGGCTCAGACTATTCCTATATAACCGAAAGGTTCTTTCTTGCCTGAATAATACGTTACGATATGAGAAATTATACCGAATCCAGGTAAAATTAAAATATAAACTTCTGGGTGACCAAAAAATCAGAATAGATGTTGATATAGGATTGGGTCCCCTCCTCCAGCAGGGTCAAAGAAAGTAGTATTTAAATTACGATCTGTTAATAGTATAGTAATTCCTGCGGCTAGCACTGGAAGAGATAGAAGGAGTAATACTGCTGTGATTATTACTGATCAGACGAACAGGGGAGTTTGGTATTGTGATATTGCGGGAGGTTTTATATTAATAATAGTAGTAATAAAATTGATAGCCCCTAGAATGGAAGAGATACCTGCTAAATGAAGGGAAAAGATGGCTAGATCAACTGAAGCGCCTGCATGGGCTAAGTTGCCAGCAAGTGGTGGATATACTGTTCAACCTGTTCCAGCTCCTGCTTCAATTGTTGAGGATGCTAATAGTAATAGGAATGATGGAGGAAGTAATCAGAAGCTTATATTATTTATTCGGGGGAATGCTATATCAGGAGCTCCAATTATAAGTGGGACAAGTCAATTACCAAATCCTCCAATTATAATAGGTATTACTATAAAAAAAATCATAATAAAAGCATGGGCGGTTACGATCACATTGTAAATTTGATCATCGCCAATTAAAGTACCTGGTTGACCGAGCTCTGCTCGAATTAAAAGACTTAGGGCAGTGCCAACTATGCCTGCTCAGGCACCAAATAGTAAGTATAGTGTTCCGATGTCTTTGTGGTTAGTTGAAAAAAGTCAACGATTGATGAACATAGGTAAAATGGCTGAGGTAAGCATTGAACTGTAAATTCAAAGACAGAGAATAATAATCTCTTTTTACCATATAAATTGAAGCCGAATGTACAGGCGCTTAGCTGTTAACTAAGATTTAGTGGGATAAATACCCTCCAGTTTAGTACCCCCCCCCACCCCCCCCTTACCCCCCCCTCCCCGGGGGGGGGCTCTCCCGCCTCTCCCCCCCTCGGCGGGAGAGCCCATTTAGCAAAGGCTAGGTGGTTTATCACCTGCTTAAGGCTTTGAAGGCCTTTGGTCTAATATTAATCCTAAGCCTTTAAATGATTGGGACTTTGAAGTATAATAATATGTTGAATTGCAAATTCAGAGATGTAGTATAGAGCTGCCAAAGTCTTAATTAAATAAGAATTTAGCTTAATTAAAGTATTCGATTTGCGTTCGAGTGATGCAAGATAAAGTCTTGTAATTCTTATGATAAGGTAATGAATACAGGGGTTATAGGGAGAAGAAGAGAAGAAATAATGGTTAGAGTTGGGATGGGTGAAATTGTTTTATGTGAGTATAGGGTTCATTGTATTTTTGTATTATTAATTGATGGAAATATAGTTAGGGTTGATGAGTAGATAATTCGTATGTAGAAAAATAGATTAAGTAGAGTTGATAAGGCTAGTATTATTGCTAGAGGGATATTATTAAAGTTAATTAGTTCTTGTAAAATAAGTCATTTGGGTATAAATCCGGTTAGGGGTGGGAGTCCTCCTAGTGATAGTAGGGTAAGAGTAATAATGATTATATTTGGAGCAGATTTGTTTCATAAAATGGATAGTGAGTTGATTTTGGTTGAAGATGATTGATTAAGTACTATAAATATAGTAATTGTAGAGGCCAGATATAAGATTAAGTTGAGGATAGTGAGTGATGGATAAATTATGATAATAATGGCTATTCATCCTATATGAGCAATTGATGAATATGCTAGGATTTTTCGTAGTTGTGTTTGGTTTAACCCTCCTCATCCTCCTAAAAGGGTTGAGGTGATACTGAGAATTATTAGTAGGGATATATTTAATGAGGGTGAGATTTGGTAGAAAATAGAGATTGGTGCGATTTTTTGTCAGGTGAGTAAAAGTATTCCTGATAGTAATGGGATTCCTTGTGTTACTTCTGGAACTCAGAAGTGAAATGGGGCTAGCCCTAGTTTTATTGCTAATGCAATTGTTATTATAAATGAAGCGGATGTATTAGAGATTTGTCCTGTTATTCATTGATTTGTAGTTGATGCATTAAAGATTGCAGAGAATAAGATAATTATTGATGCAGTTGCTTGGATTATGAAGTATTTGATAGCTGATTCTATACTTCGTGGATGGTGGGGTTTTGTTATTAGTGGAATAATAGCTAATGTGTTGATTTCTAGTCCTATTCAGGCTGTTAATCAATGGTTACTAATCAGTGTTATAGTTGTTCCTAATAATAGGCTAAAGGATATAATAGTTAATACATAGGGAGACATTAGTATGGGAAGGATGTAAACCAACATTTTCGGGGTATGGGCCCGATAGCTTATTTAGCTGACCTTACTAGAATATGGTGTAAAGGAAACACATGGAATTTTGAGTTCTATAATGTAGGTTCAATTCCTATTGTTCTAGAAATAAGGGGGTTTAAACCCCTATAATTTATCCTATCAAGATAATTCTTTTGTCAGACATATTTCTTATAATTGAGGGGGTAGGCTTGATAGTGAAATTGGGATTGAGATATATCATAGGCATAAAGCTAGGGTAATTGGGAGAAAGTTTTTTCAAAGAAGATATATGAGTTGGTCATATCGAAATCGAGGGTATGAGGCCCGAATTCATAGAAAGGTTGTTGTAAGAATAAGTATTTTTATTATAAATGTTATTGAGTTAATATAAGGGATGTTTGAGCTTAGTGGTGATCCTAGAAATAGTGTGGCTGTGATGGCATTTATTACTATAATGTTAGCATACTCTGCTAGAAAAAACATTGCGAAAGGACCTGCAGCGTACTCTACGTTAAATCCTGAGACAAGTTCTGATTCACCTTCTGTTAGGTCGAAAGGGGCTCGATTTGTTTCAGCTAGCGTTGAGATATATCATATTATAGTAAGAGGTCATGTTATTATAATTAATCATATATTTTCTTGTGTGATTAGTATATTTTTTAGAGTGAAGGAGCCATTAATTAATATAATTGAGAGAAGAATAATTGCTAGTGTTACTTCATAGGAGATTGTTTGGGCTACTGCTCGTAGGGCTCCAATTAATGCATATTTTGAGTTTGATGCTCATCCTGATCAAAGAATTGAATAAACAGAAAGTCCTGATAAGGCTAAAATAAATAGGAGTCCTAGGTTTAAGTCTAGTAGTGCATTTGGTATAGGTAAGGGGGTTCAAATGGTAAATGCCAGAGTTAGGGCTAGTGTGGGTGCAATAGTGAATATGGAAATTGATGAGGTTATAGGACGTAAGGGTTCTTTAATAAATAGTTTGAGCGCGTCAGCAAATGGTTGAAGAATGCCATAAGGTCCAATTACATTGGGGCCTTTTCGGAATTGTATATAGCCTAATACTTTTCGTTCTACTAGAGTTAAAAATGCTACAGCTAGGAGGATAGGGATAATATATATTAATAAGTTAATTAGAAATATGTATTAAGGAGAGGGTTTGAACCTCTGAGTATAAAAGCTTAAGTTTTATGCAATTACCTTCTCTGCCACCTTAATGGGCTCTTATCTAGAGTGGATAAAGTTTAAATGGTTTAATTTAGATATATTTCATTAATTTTATGAGGGCGCATAGATAATGTTGGCCCTATTTCTCTGGTCCTTTCGTACTGGGAGAAATTAATATATAGATAGAAACCGACCTGGATTTCTCCGGTCTGAACTCAGATCACGTAGGACTTTAATCGTTGAACAAACGAACCTTTAATAGCGGTTGCACCATTAGGATGTCCTGATCCAACATCGAGGTCGTAAACCCTAGATTTTCGATATGGGCTCTTAAATAGGATTGCGCTGTTATCCCTGGGGTAACTTGTTCCGTTGATCAATATTTGGGTCAATTACTGGCTTTTGTGCACTTGGATTAGTTAATCTAGGTTATGTCATTCGGAGGTTTTTTTGTTCTCCGAGGTCACCCCAACCAAAGAATATAACTTAATAATAATAATGTTATTCCCTAGGGTTTGTACTAGTTTTATTTAAGTTATTAATCTTAAGCTCCACAGGGTCTTCTCGTCTTATATTAATATACCCGCCTCTGCACGGGTAGGTCAATTTCATTGATTAAGAAAAAGAGACAGTTGAACCCTCGTTATGCCATTCATACAAGTCCCTATTTAGGAGACAAGTGATTATGCTACCTTTGCACGGTCAGGATACCGCGGCCGTTAAAAGTTTATTCACTGGGCAGGCAGTGCCTCTAATACTTGTAATGCTAGAGGTGATGTTTTTGGTAAACAGGCGGGGTTCATGTTTGCCGAGTTCCTTTTGTTCTTTTATATCTTTCCTTTAATGCACACCTGTGTTGGATTAACAAAATTTTGTATAAGAGGCTGGTTGATGAATGTTATTATGTTTTTGTTAACTATTAGTGGGATATCCGTTATTCTAACTTAGGCTTGTGCGAGGAGAACGGGGTTCTTATTACTAATTTTAGCATTATGTATTCTATAATATCATAGAATCATCCAATAGTATTTTAGGGGTTTTAGTTTTTTTATGGTATTAAATTGGAATGTGAGTTTGAGCTTTAACGCTTTCTTAGTTGATGGCTGCTTTTAAGCCAACGATGTGGATTATTAATTATTACCCTCTAATGTAGTTTGTATACTTGGTCAAAGAAGTTGTCCCTTCTTTGACTAACTTTTAAGCTTATTGTGTGCTTTGAATAGGCATTGTAATAGGACTTAAAGTTGAACTTAAATTCTTTTTTGGATAACCAGCTATCATTAAGTTCGATAGGTTTTTCACTTCTACTATAAAATCTTCTCACTATTTTGCTACATAGATGAGTTGGTTCATTAGTAACTGTCTTATAGTAGCTCACTTAATTTCGGGATGTCGGGCATAATTCTTTTTGTCCGTGTTGACTGGCTAAATCATTATGCAAAAGGTACAAGAGTTAATCTTTGCTTTTAATTACTATAATTTATCTTTCATTTTTCCCTTGCGGTACTATAAACTATAGCTCCTATTATATCTTTTCTATCACCTATACTAGGATAATTAAAATGGTTTAAATTGAAAAAGTAGTTAGTTAATTTGATATGATTTTAGGGCTGTGGTTAGTTCAAAATGGTCAGATTAGACTGAAATCTTTTAGGTGTAAACTAAATGCTTTAATAAATCAAGCTACATTTTGATATTCCAAGTGCACTTTCCAGTACACTTACCGTGTTACGACTTTTCTCCTCTTTAATGAATAATTGTATTAGGTATGTTGGATTATTATGTTGAGGAGGGTGACGGGCGGTGTGTGCGCGCCCTATTGCCTAATTCAATTAAGCTCTCTATTCTTAATTTACTACTAAATCCTCCTTCAAGCATTTTAGTTTCATAATATGATTCGTTATGCTCTATAGTAGAGAATGTAGCCCATTACTTTCCTTATCATATGCTACACCTTGACCTAACGTTTTTATGTTGTATGATTTTGCTTACTGTAATTCTTTTTAAAGGTTAGCTGACGATGGCGGTATATAGGCTGTATTGGCAAGATAAGGTCTGGTTTATCGGGGTTTATCGATTATAGAACAGGCTCCTCTAGGTGGGTTTAGGGCACCGCCAAGTCCTTTGAGTTTTAAGCAATTGCTAGTAGTTCTCTGGCGAATAATTTTGTTTGTTAAATTATTTTAGTTTATTACTAAGCATAGTGGGGTATCTAATCCCAGTTTGTGTCTTAGTTTTCGTGTAGTCGGTGATATTAAAGTCATTTTTATTATGTATTTTAATATTAACTAGAACGTGCTACAGTTTAGTTAATTATTAACTTTATTTTTGTATATAACTTAAACACTCTTTACGCCGTTATTTATTAATTTGGGTTAATCGTATGACCGCGGTGGCTGGCACGAAATTGACCAACCCTAATGTAAATTATGACTTAGTCAAACTTTCGTTTATTGCTTAATTTTAATCACTGCTGTCTCCCGTGGGGGTGTGGTAAAGCAAGGTGTTATCGGCTACATTTTGTGTGCCTGATACCAGCTCCTTTTGCTTAATTTATAAGACTTAAAGGGCATTCTCACTGGGTAGCGGAAACTTGCATGTGTAGGTCTAATTAGAACTAATAATAAGGCTAGGACCAAACCTATGTGTTTATGGGTTTAACATATAAACCATCTAAGCATTTTCAGTGCTTTGCTTTAAATTAAGCTACATTAAC